TCATCAGAAGAAACGTCCCTTTTAAAGCAAGAATTGATTTTCCTTGATACCTAACATAATGCATGAAAGGATCTTTGAACAACCATAAATTTGCTTGAAAAGCCCTGGGAAAGTGCTCTCTTTTTCCATAGAAATAAATTCGTTCAATAAGGGCTCCAGAAGATGTTGATCGTAAGTGAGAAGATTGGTTACGGAGAAAGAGGAAGCCGGATTCATATTCACATACATGAAAAGTATATAGGAAGAAGAATAATCTCTGATTTCTTTTTGATTTTGAAAAAGAAGAACTGGCTTTCTTTGAATTTGAAGTAATAAGACTATCCCAATTATGACACTGATGGAGAAAGAATCTTAATAAATGCAAAGAGGAAGCATCTTTTATCCAATAGCGAAGAGCCTGAACTAATATTTCCAGATGGGCTGGGTAAGGTATTAGTATATCTAATACATAATTTAAATGTGAAAAGTTGTCCTCTAAAAAAGAAAATATTGAATGAATTGATCGTAAATTTTCGGATTGAACTACCCCTTTCCTTTCTAGGGAAGATATTAATCGCAGAGACAATGGAATTTCCATAATGATTGAAGAAACCTCTGACATTATTTGCGAATAAAAATGATTGGTCTGCCCCAAAAAAGGAGTCTGTTTAGAGTCATTAACAGAAAGAATCAAATGATTCTGTTCATACATTCGAATGATTAAACGTTTCACAATAAGTAAGCTGGATTTATTGTCATAACCTGCATTTTCCAACAAAATTGATCTATTTAAACCATGATCATGAGCAAGTACATAAATATACTCCTGAAAGATAAGTGGATATAAGAAATAGTGTTGTTGAGATCTATCTAGCCCTAAATAGCTTTGGAATTTATCCATTTGAAATTCTATTTAAATGAAAGGTAGAGAATTTTGGGGTTATAAATGATACATAGTGCGATACAGTCAAAACAAGGTATTATAGTACAAACCGAATAGATACCTCGGATCCAGATAAACTTATCAACAGATTCTCTATCATCTCTTTTTCCATTTAATTTTAAGTTTTTATGTTCGTTTTCCTTATAGGATGACAAGATGATTAGAAATCCTTTACTTTTTTCAACCCAATCGCTCTTTTGATTTTGGAATTTGATTTATCAATATACTGTTTCTTATACACATACATCTCCATTATTCCATTATAGAATGGAGAGTGGTAATATTTAGGATTCATTAAAAAATCAATAATATTTTTTCCTGGGAGAAAGCCTTCCCGTATTGGGCACTAATATTTTTTTAACGTCTAATTAGATCGGGTAATCATTCAAATTCAGAATGAAAGCTCGTTGCTTTTTCTTTCCCTATAATAAAAATGAAATGAATTGAAGCCGTGGGGCCCTATCCATTTATTAATTCGACCCAACTTGAAATTGACTTCGGTTTGCTCCCTTTCAATAATTTAAAGAAGTCTTTGTACCGAGCCGGAAAGAATAAAATATTCTCATAACTCTTAATTGATACGACATGCTATTTTTTCCATTCATTCCCTTTCAGGATCAGTCGCGGTCTTCCAAACTTTACCGATAGTTATGGATGAATCCCTCGCTTCATCTAAATGTGTAAAAGATCCTAGCCGCACTTAAAAGCCGAGTACTCTACCATTGAGTTAGCAACCCAAATATAAAAGGGTATGTAGATACAATCAGAATAAAACAAAATTCTTAAATTAAAGCATTACTCTACGAAATAAAAAATCTAAAAAAAATTTCTACTCTATTAAATTTTTCTACTCTATTTGGAACATAAAAATGACTAAATCAGAATCAGATGAAAAAATAAAAAATTGCCCGACCAAAAAAAGAAATAAATGTAAAATGGTAGAACATCCCCTATTTCTATGTTATCCACTTTTTCAATCAAAAATCCGGGTATCAAAGCTAATCCAACGAACCCATCATTTGAATCAACAAGTAAAAATAAAAAAGAAAACCTATGGGACGGAAATAAATAGATCTGCTTATCACGATGAATTATATTTGTTCGATACAACGTTGTCAACATAAAGGTTAAGAAAAGAATACGATGAAAAAATACAAAAACTTAAATTGAATAATAGTAAAAAAAATTGAATAATAGTAAAAAAAAGGACTTGTGTTGGATTGGCACTGCATATACCTATATTTATATACTAAATTTTGAGTTTTTAGATTAGATGGAGAATAATAGAATAAAGAACTTCTATTCCTTGTTTGTTACTTGGTATTAGAGTTCAAATGAAAACCACCCGATTACAGGTAATGCCATAATTTTCTATTTTTTGAGGATCAATCAAATAAGGTTTCCTTATAAAAAGATTCTATAGAAAAGGATTCTATAAAAGCAATGAGAAATAGATACGAATAGACCAAGAAAGGAAATAAAAAAACATAGTATAGAAAAGATATCCAAAATGATATAGAAATCACTATCCTACCCTTAGTTTTTATTTCCTTAATTTAATTTTGTTTGATTAGGGCAAAGTTACTTAAAAACCTCTGCCTTTTTTAAAATATCCTGAACAGTTCCTGTAGGCTGAGCGCCTTTTTCAAGGAAATAGAGAATAGCGGGAACGTTTAAATAAGTTTGATTCTTGATCGGATCATAAAAACCCACTTTCCGAAGATCTCTTCCTTCTCTTCGAGATCGAACATCAATTGCAACGATTCGATAGACGGCTCATCGGGATAGATGTAGATGAAAAAGAACCCCCCCCCTAGAACCGTATAGGAAGTTTTCTCCTCGTACGGCTCGAGAAAAAATGATTCGAAGTTTTATCTATGGATAAAATTTGATTAGAATAAATAGGAAAGGAATCCGTAAAATAAATTAATAAATTCTATAATTTCAATTTCACTCATTTTTATTTAGCTTACTTCCTGAAGAAGAAAAAATCATTTGTACTCATAACTCAAGTTCAATAATATAATATCTCAAATATCTTAAAGAAAAATCTTTCATTTAATATATATATTTTTTTTTGAGTGGTCTTTAACCCACCCTTTTTGTCTCGTTTAAAATCTATTTTGATTCGTTATTCGGATCCGTGAGACAATTGAAGTGGTGTTTCCTTGTTCTGGGATCCTTTATCTTTGTTTTAAATCATTGGGTTTAGACATTACTTCGGTGCTTCTTAATCCTTTCAAAATGGTAGCAACATACCCCTTTTGCGATTTCTTTCTATCAAAGAATCATACCGACGGTTGATTCGTGCGCGATACACTGCGTATCGAAAAAGTTTTAGCCGTTCCAACAAATTTTTTGAATTGAAAAATTGCTCGAATCGGATCCTTTCAATTTCTATATCGAAGATATCGAAGATATACTTACGAAGTTGTTCCAATTTATGAATTGGCATTAACCCTAGATCATTGCCCCTGAGAAATTAATCAATACTTTCTACTCGAGCTCCATCATGAACTATTTACATTACAACCCAATAAAAAAGAAGAAGGGCTCTAGTAGAATAGAACAAATGACGTCGAGCCAAGAGCACCTTCATTCCTATATAAAATGGTGGATGTAAGAAAAAGAATCCACACCAGATCGTGTCCTTCAAGTCGCACGTTGCTTTCTACCGCATCGTTTTAAACGAAGTTTTACCATAACATTCCTCTAATTTGGAACCAGTACGGAATTGATTCAATTATGGAATCATGAATAGTCATTGGTTCAGTCGGTACAGAGACAAAGTAATTTATATTTTTTCTTATCTACATAGATAATAAAGATTTTTCTGAAGAAATATTAGCAAGACCCCAGCTTTTTTGTATGAATGGAACGTTTTTTTATAAATATCTATTTCAAAAAAATATCTAACAGAAATATCTAGAAATCTAAACTAAATAGATATAGAAATAACATAACTAACAGAAATCACACGAAAAAATAAATTCTATTTTACTCTGCCTCTTCAAGTGACTCAATAAGATAGACCGGCCCATTTCCAACTTCCCAAAGAGTCAACCCATAAGGAATCATTACAAATCTTGATACTTGAAAAAGTTTCCAACTTCTACATCATTATTTGAGTCAAGTTTTACAGTAAAGACTCCCTTTTATTATCATTATCATAAGAAAAAAGAAAGAAAAATTTCTGTTTCTTTTCGAATGGAATTGTCAATGATGTAAAGCAAATAAGCTAAATCAAACAATAAAAAAAATATAGAAAATATATATCATATCATTGTTAAATAAAATATTTTAAGGATGCCAATTCTTTTTCACAAAAAGGGAAAGACTATTGTCACTGAAACAGGATAAGAATACATACCTATAGGTTAAGCGCTTCCTCTTTTATATGTATTTTCATTTCATATTTTTTTTTAACCTGATGAGGTTAAGTAATCTTTCTACAACTATGATCTACGGCCCATCTTAGCTTTATCTGGGTCACAAAGGGGTTCAGTTACTTTTGCATATCATTTGAACTCGATTTAGTTCAGTTTGTGAAAAACTCAGATATGCTTCCGCAAAGAATCATTCAAAATCAAAAAAGAAGGAGGAATAATATAATATTCTATGCAATATTAGACCTTGAAACAGAACCTCCTTGAACAAAAAACAAATATTAGGATACAATGGATACGCTCTGGGACGGAAGGATTCGAACCTCCGAATAGCGGGACCAAAACCCGTTGCCTTACCGCTTGGCTACGCCCCATTTCTATTTTTATTGGACACTAATACTAATAAAGAATAATATTGGTATGAAGTCTTCGTCAATTCCAGTCCAACTATCTAGAGAAACTCTTTTTTCTTTATCTTTATAGAATCTATTATAGATTCATGCTAGGATTTTGGCATGTGTATATCTAGAATTCAACTAAATTTATTGATCATTACATATAATTCAATTAAGATATTGTATGAAAGTATGATTTCTTCTATTCTCCTTTGAGAATTGGAGGATTTTTGATTGAGCAGAAAAAAAAAGAAGGATTTTTTTGTTTACCTTACTTTCTTCATTTTTCCTTAACTCAATCAAAATGCAATTATTTCGACGAAAAAAAAGTCTGTTATGCTTAATATTTTTAGTTTGATCTGTCTTAATTCTGCCCTTTATCCGACTAGTCTTTTCTTCGCCAAATTGCCCGAAGCCTATGCTTTTTTGAATCCAATCGTAGATGTCATGCCAGTTATACCCCTGTTCTTTTTTCTTTTAGCCTTTGTTTGGCAAGCTGCTGTAAGTTTTCGATAAGAGCTTTAATACTATCCTAGAAAATTCATGATTTATTCGAGAAAAATTATAACAATTGATAAGATCAAATAAGTCTGACAGTATGAACCTTCGATTCAAACTCTCGGATAGTCGCGAGAAATCCGGCTCGCCCTATTTCCTTTCCCCATTTGAATCCTTTTTCGGGGAAATACCTTATGAGCTTAGGGTCCCTTAGAATATCTAATTGTGGGTATGAAAGTGATTTGTGGTAATTAAATTAAAGACTCTTATTACAAATTTCAACTTCATTTGATTTGAATTTCTGAACATTCTTTTCTATTTCTATAATTAATTTCTTGGTGTCAAAATAGGATATGTGATATAAAAGTGGAGGATCTATTATCTTTTCTCGTTTTTCTTTTTCAAAAAATGATCTTGGAGGTTGTGTAATGCTTACTCTCAAACTTTTCGTTTACACAGTAGTAATATTCTTTGTTTCTCTCTTCATTTTTGGATTCCTATCCAATGATCCAGGACGTAATCCTGGACGTGAAGAATAAAATAAAAATTTTGTTTTTCTTGTTTGATTTTACAATTTTATTAATATTTTATTTTAGCTATTCCACATATTTAATTTAATTAGGAAAAAAAAAGAAAAAGGGGTTTGCAAAAATTGAAAGAAAAAAATAGAAAGTCATCAACGGAAACGGAAAGAGAGGGATTCGAACCCTCGGTACGAATAACTCGTACAACGGATTAGCAATCCGCCGCTTTCGTCCACTCAGCCATCTCTCCCAATTGAAAAAGATAATTACTATGTTACATTACACATCAAGTAAGGATTAAATAAAGTATTTCTTTTACATTCTTTATCGTTATTATAGAATTAGCAATTCCATTTAGATGCTCGAAAGATCCAAATAGAATAGAAAGATAAATAAAGAAGACCTTCTTGCTTTTATTTTGTTCGAAGTGCCTTTTGGGCCTGGCCCGGTCAATACCCAGCCGGGCCTTTTTTTGTTCCAATGAATTCCCGTTTTTTTGTTTATAGGCAACATACTCTAAATAGCCAATTTGGTATCTGTGTAAAAATTTCCCTTCTGGGGTTTACATATACTTATCATTTTTGTTATAATAGAATCCAGAAATTGAGAAGGATTTTTGATTCAAAAGAATCAATTAAGTATGTATCCATTTGTATTTTCTTATGTCATTAGGGAAATCAAATTTTAGCCAAGAATAAGTCACGAATTCTCAGTCAACGAATAGTTAATGGTTCCCTTTTCTCATAAATTTCGGCTTTTTTAAGCGAAAATAGACATTTGATTTTTCAATAGAAAGGTGAGTGGAAGTTTTTCGGCATTGTGGGAAGATACGATACAATCAATCGAGGGGGTAGATCAAATACATTACAATAAATAAATTAAATACAATAAGAAAGGATAAAAACTTTTCTAATTTTTATACATAAATTTAGATTTAGAAAAAGGATTCAAAAAGGGATGCAAGTACAATAAACTAAAGTTTAGTAATCCAACCGAAAAAGAAAAATTTTTTCCTATTGTGTATCGTTTTGGCGGCATGGCCGAGTGGTAAGGCGGGGGACTGCAAATCCTTTTTCCCCAGTTCAAATCCGGGTGCCGCCTCATCAACAAATGAATCTAAATCTCTTATTCTGTTCTGCTGTCTTATTCTGTTCTGGGGATTTTGTAAAAGCTTGGAAATCCTTGAATCTCAAATTCAAAGAAAGATTATATTGGATGGATTTTTTTATAGTTTATAGAAAACAAAAAGTGCAAAAAAATTATTTTTTTTTTTAGACCCGTCGTCAAGAGTATAATATACTATCTCCCAACTCCTTCAGAGAGACAATCGGGAAAGGGTACGAATTAGATCAAATAGGAAATAAAAGTATGTAATAGATAGCAATTTTTTTGACTTTGAAGGGCAAGAAAAAGGAATGGGTCTCTTTTTTTATTACTAGATAGAATAGATGTTCCATTCCATTAGTAACATTCCCTTATAGTGTCATTGTATATTTTACTTGTATTTAGTCTTTCCCGATTAGAAATCATATAGGAATTTTTGAAATGGATTTATTTGACTGGTTCATCAATAGTGTTCGGCCAGAATCCCTTTTTGACTCTGGACCATTCATTCTACTATTATTAGTGAGCAATAATGGAATAATTCTATCATAGAGATAAGGGATATAATTCACATGGATATAGTAAGTCTCGCTTGGGCTGCTTTAATGGTAGTCTTTACATTTTCCCTTTCACTCGTAGTATGGGGAAGAAGTGGACTTTAGAAGCACTCCTAATTTAGTTAACGGTATCAATTGTTTTATAGATCGTTCTGCAACGCATTTTTTATTGAAATTGAAAATTATTTTAATTTCAATAAAAAGATCCTCATTTCAAAATTCCCTTGGATTCTAGTGGAGAAATGTATTCTATAACAGTAAAACGATTTTTTCAGATTCATCGGAATAAATAGATGTATCAAAGAAATAGAATCGGGTCCTACGTCAATTCCATATATGGATTAATAACTACATAGATTGAAGATAGAAGCTAATATAGTATAGCAACTTTATTAGAAAGTCAAGTACAATTTTATTTTATACATTACTATAACACTAATAGAGAGTATGATAAGAAAAAAATTTATTTCTTACCATACTCTCGGATCTCATAGAATACCGCCGATTATAGCCCGTTGATTTCATTTAATAGAATACTTTTCTTTTGATTTCTTCAAATATGGATAAGAATTCAGAAGTCAAGTTTCATTCAAAGTAATTAATTGTTTTGACTGACTGTTTTTACGTAAATTATAAGTAGAAAGGCAGTAGGAACTAAAATGAACAGTGCAGTAGCAATAAATGCAAGAATATTTACTTCCATAATCTCATCGTTTTTTTATTTCACAATAACTCGGGATTTAATCCCATAGAGATGATAAATCTTTCACCTGTCAATTCAATGAATGCATTACCTATCGATGATCTTGAATCGGATCAATATCATATCATGAATAACAATATCTGAGCTATTAAATTAATTCGTCGTCGAGAATTGAATAGTATAACATACGAAGATCCTTTATCCATACCGAATCCAATCTTGGATTCCCGGACCGAGCAAAAATTCCTTTTTGATCCTTCTTTTCTGTTCTTTTTTTGTATGTAGTCAAACGAAGTATCATCTAACCACCCATCCGTTTCCATTAAAAACCCAAAAAGAGAGGAATTAGGTTCTAAATTTTAATGATCCAATTTTCTTTGGAAGACAAAGAAGTATGAGAAAGATGCGGCGCGGGATAAAAGATGGAATATTCTATCAACTTCACTATTTTAGTTATTTTCATTTTAGTTTAGGGTTTATTCTTTCTTTGACAGAATCCTGAAAAAAAAAGAGAGGAAACCTCTTCGGGATTCCATTATGCTCTATGTCCCCTCTTTCACAGAAAATGGAGAGGTGAATTGATGTACTTATTGGATCCGTCGGGACTGACGGGGCTCGAACCCGCAACGTCCGCCTTGACAGGGCGGTGCTCTAGCCTATTGAACTACAATCCCAGGGAAATAAGAAGAGATCTAGCAGAAAATTTGAATTCTTTTTTATTCTCTTGTATCAGGTAAGGTATTTCTTAAGAACAAGAGAGTTCTACCGTCTGATAGTAGATTGGCAAATTGTTGGGCCGAGCTGGATTTGAACCAGCGTAGACATATTGTCAACGAATTTACAGTCCGCCCCCATTAACCACTCGGGCATCGACCCAACGCCTAAATTTTTTAGACGTTCCATAATAAACTTCCTTTCGTCTACCAGGCAGACTTGACAAATACGGCTACGGATCATTTGATAGAAAATACCACTCCTATAGTCTTGAGTCTTGGTACACCCCCAGAGGGACTTGAACCCTCGTTTTCTCCGTGAAAGAGAGAGGTCGTAACCACTGGACCATAGGGGCCTACGGCCGCCTTCATAAATCAACTAGAAATAAAAGGTCCCGAGGGCCGGCCAAATCAAAAAACACTAGAATATGGGTAATAAGACAAATACCATAGGTAATAAGAAAAATACCTTGAGGTAATATAAAAATAGAATAGGAAAAACATAATAGGTAATAAGGCCTAGTAGGGTTACCTTATTAACTTTAACTTAATATAACTCAGGCCGAGATCCGTCTTTAGTAGATCCATAGTATATAAATCAAACGGAAAAACTCCTTAAGTATTCTGGGGGTTAGTTAATGGTAATCAAATCAAACTTTACCATTAAACTATATAACCTTGAAACTTTATTTCATTGGTCTTTCTCATCTTTATCTCTCTCATTCACAAAGGGTTATGCGTTGGATCCATGATCCTTCACTCTGCAGTAGATTCAAGATGGTTTACCAAAATAGGATTTGGTCGGTCAAATTATATTGACCCCTAAGTCATACTGTCAATTGACAACACGACAGGAGGGTAATAAAAGAACGGAGAAGACATAGATATGGATATAAAATAAATAAATTAGATAGATATATCTGCGTTAATAATAATAAATATTCATATCATATAGTTTTCTGGTATTCAATATTCAAGTAGATTAGAATATCAATCAAGTAGATTAGAATATCAATACCGTTATATTATACTATAAAAATAAATAAATAGAAAATCAATATAAAATAAATAATATAATATTCTAAAAAAATCCCAAAGCATAGTAAGCCTAAGTGGGAGAATTCTGTTTCTAAGACTGTTTTATCAATTCCGTTCCGCTTGCATCTCTTAAAATTAAGTTTAAGTTCAGTATAAATTT